CCCGCCCTTTCTCTTTTTTTTTTCACAAATAGGAAGTTTCGGATCCAATTCGGATAATAGAAGGATTACCATATATAACACAAAATTTCTCCTCCGATTCCTTCTTGTCGAGCTTCTCGATCTGTCATTATACCTCGAGAAGTAGAAAGAATTACAATCCCCATTCCACCTAAAATTCTAGGAATTCGTTGATAGTTAGAATAGATTCGTAGACCAGGTCGACTGATCCGTTTTAAATTTAAAAGATTTCTATAGGGCCTTCTCCTATTCCTTCTATGTCGCAGGGTTAAAACCAAAAAAAATTTGTTGCTTTCCCGATGTTTCCTCACGTTTTCGATAAAACCTTCTCGTAAAAGTATTTTGACAATATTTTCGGTAATATTAGTAGATGCTATTCGAACCACTCTTTTTCTATCCATGTCAGCATTTCGTATAGAGGTTATTATGTCAGCAATAGTGTCTCTACCCATGATGAACTAAAATTATTGGTGTCTCCGAATTTTGATATAATCAACATGTTTTTCTTTTTTACTTCTTTTATTTATCTATGAATATGAATTATTCAAGGTATATGCGTGAGACACAATCTACTAATTAATCTTAATCTATTTTTTCAAATACCCTACTAGAACCATATCACGCTCTTATCTTATAATACCTCGGGAGCTAATGAAACTATTTTAGTAAATTTTAACTGTCTCAATTCCCGGGCGATCGCACCAAAAACTCGAGTTCCTTTTGGATTTCCTTCTTGATCAATGACAACTGCAGCATTGTCATCATATCGTATTATCATACCGTTGTCACGTTTGAGTTCTTTACAGGTACGGACAATTACAGCTCTGACTACTTCTGATCTTTCTAGGGGCATATTTGGTACTGCTTCTTTGATCACAGCAACAATAATGTCACCAATATGAGCATATCGGCGATTGCTAGCTCCTATAATTCGAATACACATCAATTCTCGAGCCCCGCTGTTATCCGCTACATTCAAATGGGTCTGAGGTTGAATCATATCATTTTTTTTTTTTTATCTGTTCGTTGAATGCAAAGGGCGAAGAAAAAAAAGAAATATTGTTTGTCCAAAAAAAGAAACCTGCGATTGTTTTTTTTTTTTTTTCATTCCCAAGACCTATTTCTTTTGGTTTTACATTCTTATCCCGAAATAATGAATTGGGTTCGTATAGGCATTTTGGACGCTGCTATTGAAATAGCTTTTCTGGCTATATTTTCTGTTACTCCACCTATTTCATAAAGTATTCGACCTGGTTTAACAACAGCTACCCAATATTCAGGGGATCCTTTCCCCGAACCCATACGTGTTTCTGTGGGTCTTACTGTAACTGGTTTGTCTGGAAATATACGTACCCATATTTTTCCGCCACGCCGCGCATTTCGTGTCATTGCTCGTCGTCCGGCTTCTATTTGTCTAGATGTGATCCAAGCGGGTTCAAGTGCTTGAAGAGCATATTTACCAAAACAAATCTGATTACCTCGATAAGATATTCCCTTCATTCTTCCTCTATGTTGTTTACGGAATCTGGTTCTTTTGGGGTTATAGTTGATGGTTGTTTCTCAATTCCATCTCTACTACAGAACTGGACGTGAGAGTTTCTTCTCATCCAGCTCCTCGCGAATAAAAGAATTAAAATAAAAAATATTTAAATTGAGTTAAGATATCCATGTATTTAATGAATAATACACCGAATCGTGGGATTCTTTGAGATTTCATCTAATCTATTAGTAATTTGGATATATAACTAAATATATTAAAGATCTATTTCTATTTATAGATAATATTTTTTTATAAGGTTATAACGTATAACGAATCGTTATTTGATTTTGTCCTTTATCGTATCGAATTGCCCAAAATTTAGCAATCCAAGAAAATCAAGTTTTCGCGGGCGAATATTTACTCTTTCAATATCTATTTCAGTTGTAGGGTTAGCTCATCATGACTTCTCAGAATAGATGAATTGGTTCCCGGTTCGTTCCGCCATCCCGACCAATGAATTATTAGGATTCGTTTTCAATAGAATCTTCTAGATTCATAGGTTCCATCGTTCCCATCGCTCCTTGCTTAATGGTTAGGCCCGAATTCTACAATGGAGCTCTTAATTCAATTTGTTCTTGAGTCAATTTTCTCAGTCTTTATTGGCTCGAGGCTCTTGATTTTTTTTATATGAACAAATTCATTTAATTATCGATAAATCAGTATTGATGCTTTATTACACTGCCTTTTATGAGATAATTCATAGACCTTACATATTGGAATCATATATCATTCATATTTTTTTCTCTCTTTCTTTCACCCTTCCATTTATCCACATCTTTTTCTATATTTCGCTTCACGCCTTAGAATCAGATTGATTTTTCTTTTGTTTATGCAAAAAAGATTTCAGTTGCTACAATGATATGATTGATATATCATATTTTGACTGGTTCTTTAGATCCAGATAATGCGAAGTGATGAGTTGCTTATTAGTTCTATAGCCAT